CACAGATCAGGATGGCGAATTCTTAAGCTAAAATGGCGAGCTCTTAAGCTAAAATTGTGGGGATTGTGGGCACCGATAAGTGAGATTTCAAGTGATATTTCATGGAAGTGTTGCCGTAGGCTTCTTCGGGTCGAAGAAATGATTCATCGAAATAATGAGTCACCGTTGATATCGACACATCTGAGCTCGCCAAATGTTCGGGAGTTCCTCTATTCAAGCCTTTTACTTCTTCTTCTTGCTGGATGTCTCGTTCAGGTACTTCTTTTCTCTGTTTCCCTAGACTCTAGTGAGTTACAGACAGAGTTCGAGAGGATAAAATCTTTGACGATTCCATCATACACGATTGGGGTGTACAAACTTGTGGATGGGTATCCTAAACCTGAACCGAATTCTTTCTGGTTAAAGAATCTCTTTCTAGTTGCTCGGGAACAATTAGAAGAGTTTCTAGCAGAAATACTGGGTTTTGCGCTATTTGGTGGTGGTCCCGCTTATGGGGTCAAATTTATACAGAAGATATTTTTCAATCTCATCGATCTCATAAGTATCATACCAAATCCCATCAATCGAATCACTTTTTCGAGAAATACGAGACATCTAAGTCATACAAGTAAAGAGATCTATTCATGGATAAGAAAAGGACAAAGGTTTCAGACTCATGATGAAATAGAATCCTGGATCGAGACCTGTGATTGGTTTTTGGATAAAGAGAGAGTTTACTCGTTTCATTTCTCCACCTTAAGGCCAGAAAAAGGGATTGATAAAATTCTATGGAGTCTGACTCATATTGATCATTTAGTAAAGAGTGACTATGGTTATCAAATGTTTGAACAAGCGGGAGCAATTTACTTACGATACGTAGTTGACATTCATCAAAAGGATCTAATGAATTATGAGTTCAATACATCCTGTTTAGCAGAAAGACGGATATTCCTTGCTCATTATCAGACAATCACTTATTCACAAACCTCGTGTGGGGCTAATAGTTTTCATTTCCCATCTCATGGAAAACAAAAAACTTTTTCGTTCCGCCTAGCCCTATCCCCCTCTAGGGGTATTTTAGTGATAGGTCCTATAGGAACTGGACGATCCTATTTGGTCAAATCCCTAGCGACAAACTCCTATCTTCCTTTCATTACGGTATTTCTGAACAAGCTGGATTTGAAAAGAGCTATTGATGATCTCGATCCTGAGGACTATATGGGTGCGCTTGATGATGTGGATATTGATGGTATTGATGATGATAGCGATCCTGCTAAGGACTATATGGGTGCGCTTAAAGATGTGGATATTGATGGTATTGATGATCGCGACTCTATTTATTCGAACTTGGACTCGGACCCGGAGCTGAGGGAGGAGTATACGGCGGATGATGAGATGCTTAGGTATATCATCGGGTTGGAAATAGACCTAGCTTCTATCAACTTGCAATTCGAATTGGCAAGAACAATGTCTCCTTGCATAGTATGGATTCCAAACATTCATGATCTGTATGTGGATGAGTCGGAGTCCCTCGGTTTATTATTGAACTATCTCTCCGGGGATTGTGAAAGATGGTCCACTAGAGATATTCTTGTTATTGCTTCGACTCATATTCCCCAAAAAGTGGATCCCGCTCTAATAGCTCCGAATAAATTAAATACATGCATTAAGATACGAAGGCTTCTTATTCCACAACAACGAAAGCACGTTTTCACCCTTTCATATACTAGGGGATTTCACTTGGAAAAGAAAATGTTCCATACTAATGGATTCGGGTCCATAGCCATGGGTTACAATGCACGAGATCTTGTAGCAATTACCAATGAGGCCCTATCGATTAGTATTACACAGAAGAAATCAATTATAGACACTAATACAATTAGATTCGCTCTTCATAGACAAACTTGGGAGTTGCGAGCCCATGTAAGACCGGTTCCGGATCATGGGATCCTTTTCTATCAGATAGGAAGGGCTGTTGCACAAAATGTACTTATAAATAATTGCTGCCTTATAGATCCTATATCTATCTATATGAAGAAGCAATCATGTTACGAAGGGGATCCTTATTTGTACAAATGGTTCTTCGAACTTGGAACGAACATGAAGAAATTAACGATACTTCTTTATCTTTTGAGTTGTTCTGCCGGATCGATCGCTCAAGATCTTTGGTCTCTACCCGGACCCGATGAAAAAAATTGGATCACTTCTTATAGACTCGTTGAGACGGATTCTGATCTAGTTGATGGCCTATTAGAAGTAGTAGAAGGCGCTTTGGTGGGATCCTCGCTTCTTCGGCCCGAACCAAGGAATCCCTTAGAGATGATGGAAAATGGATCTCGTTCTATCTTTGATCGTAGATTTCTCTATGAATCGGAGTTTAAAGAATGGGCAGAAGGCACCGACCCGCAACAGTTAGCGGAGGATGCAGTCGATCACATAGTTTGGGCTCCTAGAATATGGCAATCTTGGGGCTTTCTATTTGATTGGATCGAAAGGCCCAATGAATTGGAATTTCCCTATT